TGTAAGAAACTCTTTCTTTTAAATTATAAGACAAGAAGAAGAATAATAAATGGATTATCATACATATATTTCATGTAGAAAAATGAAATGAATAAGTCCATTTATTTAGTTCTACATTCCTTGCACTTATTATATACTCAATTATTATATATACTCACTTATAGTATAATTATATACGAATTCGAATTACGAATTCTAATTAATTATTAATTATATACTTACTAATTATAATTATTATAAGATATCTTTATAACAATATAAATATAAGAATAACAAAATCGAGGTACCCATTCTATGATAAATTTCGACTTACCCTCTGTTTTGGTGCCTTTAGTAGGCCTAGTAGTTCCGGCAATGGCAATGGCTTCTTTATCTCTTCCTATTCAAAAAAACAAGATTTTTTAGATCCAATGGGACCATCCATTTTTTTTTTCAAGACTTAGACTTGAATCATAACACAGATATCTATTTAGTGGAATATGGTATAAGGGGTGGTTTCCTCCGAACATAAATGAAAGAGCTTTTATGCATGCGGAAACATGATATATGGGTAAATGAATTATAGCTATTTTCAAATAGATCAAGATCGGCGGATGTCTGAAATGGAAAGTCAATGTATCTAAATGTGTGTAGATATCTATAGGGGATCATATGAAGGGGATGTTATTATTTTAGATCTAACCAATTCGATGAATTACTCCTAAAGGTTCACATCAGAATAGTGCTAGTTGATGAGAGTTACTTCGGAAACACAAAGAGTAAAGTCAAATTTATTTGGGTTATTCTCTCAATTCCAATAAAATGCAACTGGATCTAGTATGAGTTGGCGATCAGAACATATATGGATAGAACTTATAACGGGGTCTCGAAAAACAAGTAATTTGTGCTGGGCCTTTATCCTTTTTTTAGGTTCATTAGGATTCTTATTGGTTGGAACTTCGAGTTATCTTGGTAGGAATTTGATATCTTTATTTCCGTCTCAGCAAATCATTTTTTTTCCACAAGGGATCGTGATGTCTTTCTATGGGATCGCAGGTCTCTTTATTAGCTCCTATTTGTGGTGCACAATTGCGTGGAATGTAGGTAGTGGTTATGATCGATTCGATAGAAAAGAAGGAATAGTGTGTATTTTTCGTTGGGGATTTCCTGGAAAAAATCGTCGCATCTTCCTTCGATTCCTTATGAAAAATATTCAGTCCATCAGAATAGAAGTTAAAGAGGGTATTTATGCCCGTCGTGTCCTTTATATGGAAATCAAAGGCCAGGGGGCTATTCCCTTGACTCGTACTGATGAGAATTTGACTCCACGAGAAATTGAACAAAAAGCTGCTGAGTTGGCCTATTTCTTGCGTGTACCAATTGAAGTATTTTGAAATGAACTGAAGAATAAATGCTTTCTCATCAGGAGGGAAAATCCTCTTTTTCTATAGCATAACTTAACTGAAGTTTCTTCAGAACGCTCATTCGAGCCAAAGTAGACGTATATGGAACAGCCATAAAACAAAACTGTTTTTGTCCGCAAAAATGGCCTTTTATGTGTATTATGGAAATCCACTCAACTCAATTCAGTAACAAAACAAGTAACAAATAGAAATAATGGATTCATCTCATATATCAAAACATTTCGGAATAAAGAAAAAAAATTTCTCTTTTTATTTTAGGTCCAATATTTTGAATTGATACATTAGATACAGATAGATCATATCTTGTAAATTATCTCTCTTTTCTTTTGTCAATCGACGTTTCTTTTTATCCTTTCTTTTGGGTTCCTTAATGACCAAACAATTGGATTTCTTATAACAATAACTATCCAATTTCTCTCTTGTTTTGCCACTCATTTTTGATCACAATATTCTTCAGAAATTGATCTCAATTATTCCGGGACTATGAGTAGCCAGCGACATTTTTTCGAAATATTGAATATTTTAATAGAAAGGGAGTTCTTTCGTCTCGAAATACGAATAATATTCATTACTTGAAATGGTTCTTTCGGGCATTCATCGAAAGGAGGCAATTGCTTCGAATTTGACCAATTGAGATATCTGGAAACAAAACAATATTTTTGATTATTTCTTCATTCGAATTCGAAGTGGACTCTTATTCTATTTCTGTATTCTTTCTAGATTCAAGGACTACCCACTGAATCACAAATAAAAAACAGCGAATAGATTCATAGGCTCGATACCTTGTAATAGAACTCATGCTTGATAGAAATATTAGATCGCATAGAGTCGACGAATGAGGTGGGTTCATTAACAATTCACAGATGAAAAAAATGGCAAAAAAGAAAGCATTCACTCCCCTTCTATATCTGGCATCTATAGTATTTTTGCCCTGGTGGATCTCTCTCTCATTTAATAAAAGTCTGGAATCTTGGATTACTAATTGGTGGAATACTAGGCAATCCGAAACCTTTTTGAATGATATTCAAGAAAAGAGTATTCTAGAAAAATTCATAGAATTGGAGGAACTCTTCGTGTTGGACGAAATGATAAAGGAA